AATAAGATGCCTGATAAAAAGGATTATCTTGATAGGATAAATAATGTATAATATACTCTTATTATATTTTTTAGAATTAAACTAAATCCTTAGAAATCAAAATTCTATATGCACCATACAACAAAATATAAAAAAAGGTAAGCTAAATAAGCTATTAGGTTCATACCCTAAGTATAGAATTATATTCTCCTTTTTAATTATAAAAACATCAAGAAAAATATTATTTTTTATTATAACCATAACTAGAACAATAATGGTATTAAGATCAAATGATATATTAAATATATGGATTGGATTAGAAATTAATCTAATATCATTTATCCCCTTAATATATGAAAATAAAAATAACTTTCTTACCCAAAGATCCATAATATATTTCTTAATCCAAAGAATAGCATCAATAATATTAATTATTATAATCTTAATAAATATATTTATATATATTAATATATGGATAGAAACAATAAACATTATTATATTAACAATAATAATAAAAATAGGTATACCACCATTTCATATATGATTCCCAGAAATAATATCAAAAATAAGATGAAAAACATGTATTATATTAATAACATGACAAAAAGTAGCCCCAATATATATTCTATCCTTAATTATAAATAATAATAAATTAACAATATTAATTATAATAACCTCAACAATCATAGGAGCTATTTTAGGGTTAAATCATACATCAACACAAAAAATTATAGCATATTCATCTATTAATCATATAGGATGAATAATAGCATGTGCTAGAATGAACTCAAAAATATGAATTATATATATAATAATATATTCATTAATAACAATTATATTAGGAATATATATATACAAATATAATATTATATATATCAACCAATATAACAATATATCAATAAATATAACAGAAAAAATATCAGTAATAGTAATAATATTGAGAATAGGAGGATTACCTCCTTTTATAGGATTCATACCAAAATGAATCACAATTGAATATATAATTATATCAAATGAATTTATATTATTAACTATTATATCAATATCATCACTAATTACACTAATATATTACCTACGTATAATTAGATCTACAATATTAATTATAAGCCACTCACAAAAATGAATATTTATAAACAAAAAAGAAGCATCAACTAACATATTATATATTAATATATTAATACCTATATTAATCATTCTATTAAACTTTATATAAAGCTTTAAGTTATATAAACTAATAACCTTCAAAGTTATAAATACATCAAATTGTAAGCTTTAGTGTTAACACTACTTTAGAATTGCAATCTAATATCATATATTGAATATAAAGCCATGAAAGGAGATAATATTATATCATATATAAATTTACAATTTATAGCCTAAACTTCAGCCATCCTATCTTACCATGAATAAATGATTATTTTCCACAAATCACAAAGATATTGGCACTTTATATTTCATCTTAGGAATATGAGCAGGAATATTAGGAACATCATTAAGATGAATTATTCGAATCGAATTAGGAATACCAGGGTCATTCATTGGAGATGATCAAACATATAATGTAGTAGTCACCGCACATGCATTTATCATAATCTTTTTTATAGTAATACCAATCATAATCGGAGGATTTGGAAATTGACTAGTACCTTTAATAATTGGAGCCCCTGATATAGCATTCCCACGAATAAATAATATAAGATTCTGATTATTACCCCCCTCAATTACATTATTAATCATAAGAAGAATTGTAGAAAAAGGTGCAGGTACTGGATGAACAGTATATCCACCATTATCAGCAAATATCGCACATAATGGGGCATCAGTAGATTTAGCAATCTTCTCACTCCATTTAGCAGGAGTATCATCAATTCTAGGAGCAGTAAATTTTATCTCAACAATTTTTAATATACGACCAGTAGGAATAACTGCTGAACGAATTCCATTATTCGTATGATCAGTAGGAATTACTGCTTTACTTCTATTATTATCATTACCTGTATTAGCAGGAGCAATCACAATATTATTAACTGACCGAAACTTCAACACATCTTTCTTCGACCCAGCAGGAGGAGGAGATCCAATTTTATATCAACATCTATTTTGATTCTTTGGACATCCAGAAGTATATATTCTAATCCTACCAGGATTTGGATTAATCTCACATATTATTATACAAGAAAGAGGAAAAAATGAAACATTCGGATCATTAGGGATAATCTATGCAATAATAGCAATCGGATTATTAGGCTTTATTGTATGAGCACATCATATATTTACAGTTGGAATAGATGTTGATACACGAGCATATTTTACATCAGCAACCATAATTATTGCTGTACCTACAGGTATCAAAATTTTCAGTTGACTAGCAACCATTCATGGCACAAATATTAATTATTCAGTACCTATAATATGAGCAATAGGGTTTGTATTCCTATTCACCATAGGAGGATTAACAGGAGTAATTTTAGCAAATTCGTCTATTGATATCATCCTGCACGATACTTATTATGTAGTAGCACATTTCCACTATGTTTTATCTATAGGAGCAGTATTTGCCATCATTGGAAGATTTATTCAATGATATCCACTATTTACCGGAATCACATTAAATCCTAAATGATTAAAAGTACAATTTATAATAATATTTATCGGTGTAAATATAACATTTTTCCCACAACACTTCCTAGGATTAAGAGGAATACCCCGACGATATTCAGATTACCCTGACAGATTTACAACATGAAATGTAATTTCATCTATCGGATCAAGAATCTCATTAATAAGAGTAATTTTATTAATCATAATTATTTGAGAAAGAATAATCTCAAAACGAAAAATAATTTTCCAAGAAAATCTTCCCTCTAGGATAGAATGAATACAAAATTCACCACCAGCTGAACATTCATATACTGAATTACCTATCATTAGATCATTCTAATATGGCAGAAAAATGCTATGAACTTAAAATTCATATATAAAGAATAATCTTTTATTAGAAAATGCCAACTTGATCAAAATTATCTTTTCAAGATAGAAATTCACCTTTAATGGAACAACTAATTTTTTTTCATGATCACACTATAATAATTCTATTTATAATCACTATTATAGTATCATATATAATAATAACAATAATATATAACAAACTTATTAATCGATACCTACTTGAAGGACAAATAATTGAGTTACTATGAACTATAATACCAGCCATCACACTATTATTTATTGCACTACCATCTCTAAAAATTCTATATATCATAGATGAAATAAATAAACCAATAATAACAATCAAAGCAATTGGGCATCAATGATATTGATCATATGAATATTCAGATATAAGAAATATTGAAATAGAATCATATATAAAACCAACTAATGAACTTAACATAAATGAATTCCGACTATTAGAAGTAGATAACCGAGTAATTCTGCCCATAAAATCAACAATCCGAATACTAGTCACATCATCAGATGTAATCCATTCTTGAACTATCCCAAGTATAGGAATTAAAATTGATGGGACACCTGGACGATTAAACCAGGGAAATATAAATATAAACCGACCAGGACTAATATTCGGACAATGTTCTGAGATTTGCGGAGCAAATCACAGATTCATACCAATTGTAATTGAAAGAGTATCAATAAATCAATTCCTAAACTGATTAAATTCAAACTCATTAAGTGGCCGAAAAGAAAGCATTGGTCTTTTAAACCAAATTATAGTAAACATCAAATACTCTTAATGAAGAAATTAGTTTATCAAAAACATTAATTTGTCAAATTAAAAAAATTAAAATATAATATTTCTTAATACCTCAAATATCGCCCATATGATGAACAACATTATTCTTAATATTCATTACAATATATATATGTTATGTAATTATCATATACTTTTTCATTTCATATAAAAAAAAAAATGAAATGAAAAAAAAAATAATTATTTATAAAATAAACTGAAAATGATAGCTAACCTATTCTCAACTTTTGACCCATCAACAAGAATTAATTTATCATTAAATTGAATAAGAATTATAATTGGTATAATAATTATACCATCATTATATTGAATAATACCCAGACGATATAATATAATATTTAATATATTAAATAACAATTTATATAAAGAATTTAAAATATTATTAGGAATTAACTCATTTGGAATAACAATTATAATTATTAGACTATTTATATATATTCTATTAAATAATATAATAGGATTACTACCATATATTTTCACTAGAAGAAGACACTTAGTATTTACATTAACTTTAGCCCTACCAATATGAATAAGACTAATAATTTACGGATGAATTAATAAATATCAAATAATATTTGCACATCTAATCCCCACAGGGACACCAATAATACTTATACCATTTATAGTATTAATTGAAACAACCAGAAATTTAATCCGACCAGGATCTTTAGCTGTACGACTAACAGCTAATATAATTGCTGGACATTTACTTATAAGACTATTAGGAAATAATATATTAGATAACAATACCATAATTATACCATTAATCATATTAATCCAAGCATTATTAATAATATTTGAAACAGCTGTTTCAATCATCCAAGCATATGTTTTTTCAATCCTCATAACATTATATTCTAGGGAAGTTAATTATGAGAAAACATAACCACCCATTCCATTTAGTAGATTATAGACCATGACCATTAACAAGATCAATTGGGGCACTTACACTTGTATCAGGAATAATTATATGATTTCATATAAATAATATATATATATTCATATTAGGAATTATTATTCTATTATTATCAATATATCAATGATGACGAGATATTATTCGAGAAGGTACTTTCCAAGGAAAGCATACCATTAAAGTAGTAAAAGGACTAAAGATAGGTATAATCTTATTTATTACATCAGAAATTTTTTTTTTCATTTCATTTTTCTGAGCATTTTTCCATAGTAGATTATCCCCAACTATCGAAATTGGTATAATTTGACCTCCTAAAGGAATCTTAACATTCAACCCAATACAAATTCCTTTATTAAATACAATAATTCTACTTTGCTCTGGAATCACCATCACATGAGCCCATCATGCAATAATAAGAAAAAATTTTAACCAGACTAAACAAGGATTAATTATAACAGTAAGTTTAGGAATTTATTTCACTATCCTTCAAGCATACGAATACTATGAATCAACATTTACAATTAGAGATTCAATTTATGGATCATGTTTTTTTATAGCAACCGGATTCCATGGCATTCATGTTATAATCGGTACAATTTTTATTATGACATGTTTAATTCGACATATTAAATATCATTTTTCCAGAAATCATCATTTTGGATTTGAAGCAGCAGCATGATATTGACACTTTGTTGATGTAGTATGACTATTTCTTTACATTACTATTTACTGATGAGGTAGATACTTTTTTAGTATAATATATTATATTTGACTTCCAATCAAAAGATCTTTTAAAGAAAAAGTAATATTAAAAATTACATTATCATTAATAACAGCAATTATTATATCAATAATAGTAATAATCCTATGTTCATTAATTAGAAAAAAAACAATTATTGATCGAGAAAAAATATCCCCATTCGAATGCGGTTTTGACCCAAAAAGATCATCACGATTACCATTTTCATCACAATTTTTCTTAATTGCCGTATTATTTCTAATTTTTGATATCGAAATTGTAATTATCTTACCTATAGTAATTACAATAAAAACAAGTAATATAATAAACTGATTTATTACATCAAGAATATTTATTACTATTCTAATTATAGGGTTATACCACGAATGAAAAAATGGAATCCTAGAATGAGCTAAATGGGGTTATAGTTTTATAAAAATATATAATTTGCAATTATAAGAAATCAAAAAGATTATCCTCATAACAAGTAGTGAAGTAAAATTTACATTTAGTTTCGACCTAAAAATTTGAGAAAATTCTCCTTACTTTTAACTAAAGCCAAATAGAGGCTTTTCATTGTTAATGAAAAAATTGAATCATATTCTAGTTAAAAGAGAATGTTGTATCTAAAAGAAGCTTCTAACTTCTTATTAAAGCGGTTAGATTCCGTTTTTCTCTTATTCAAATAGTTTATATAAAACATTCCATTTTCAATGGAAAAATAAAATAATTTTTTTTGAATAAAATATATATATATATATTTGAGGAATAAAAATTCATAATAATATCTTCAATATTATGCTTTTAAACTTAAGCTACCCAAATAAATTATTATTATAATGATAAAAAAAATAAAAGTAAACATAAATAACTTCACATTATTAAACTCAATTAAATAATTAATTTTACTAATTATATATATATATATAATATGTGAATGTGAAAATATATATTCACCCCAACCCGAATCAATTACTATAAAATAAGATTTTGAAATATATATAAAATTTTTATATAAACCTAAAGTACTAAAAATAGGTATAAATCACATACCACCTATAAAATAAAACCCAAAAATAATAAAATTATTAATATTATTAATATCAAAATTTGAAAAAATATAAGCAACAAAAATTCCCAAAACAATAGAAAGAATAGGTATCAATTTTAATAAAAAAGGTATGAAAATAAAAATAGGAGTCTTAAATATAAACCACATCAATACCACCCCAAAAACAATAGATAAAAAAGTTAAAATTAACATAGAAAGTATCATTTTTATATCTTCATAATATGACTGAAAAACATAATTACCCGAACCTTTAAATATTAAATAATTAAACAAACGAAAACTATAGGATATAGTAAATATAACTGAAGACATATATAAAAAATAATATATAAAGTTTATACCATTTATAGACATAACCTCTAAAATTAAATCTTTAGAATAAAACCCTGATAAAAAAGGTAAGCCAGATAAAGAAAAAGATGAAATAATTAAACATGAAGAAGTATAAGGAAATATATTAATTACATAACCCATATCACGAATATCTTGAGAACTATTCATAGAATGAATAATTAATCCAGCACATAAAAATAGCAAAGACTTAAAAAAAGCATGAGTCAAAAGATGAAAAAAAGATAATATAGGAAAACCCATAAATAAAATACTTATTATTAAACCTAATTGTCTCAAAGTAGATAAAGCAATAATCTTTTTTAAATCAAACTCAAAATTAGCACCCAACCCAGATATAAATATAGTTATTAAAGATAACATAATAAAAAAATCACAATTTAAATTATTCAAAAATGAACTAAAACGAATTATTAAATATACTCCTGCTGTAACCAAAGTAGAAGAATGAACTAAAGCAGAAACAGGGGTAGGAGCCGCTATAGCGGCTGGAAGTCAAGAAGAAAAAGGAATTTGAGCCCTCTTAGTAAAAGAAGCCAAAATACATATATATACAATATATACTATATAATTATCAAAAAAACTTAAATAATAAATATAATTTCACCTACCATAATTTATCATCCAAGCAATACATATCAAAATAGAAACATCACCAATCCGATTAGTTATAATAGTTAATATTCCAGCATTATAAGAATTATAATTCTGAAAATAAATCACTAAACCATATGAAACCAAACCTAAACCATCCCAGCCAAGAAGAATCCTAACCATATTAGGACTAATAATTATAAACATTATTGAAATCACAAACATAAAAACCAATATTAAAAAACGATACTTATAATAATCATCCTGTATATAAGAATGACTATAAAAAATAACTATTGAAGAAATCAATAAAACACAACCTATAAATATTAATGATATATAATCAAAAATAAAAGATATACAAATATTTATAGAATTAATATTAACAATTTCCCAATCCATAAAAATTATATAATCAAATAATATAAAATATATACTCAAAAATATAAAAAATAAACCAAATAATAATATAAAAATAAAAATATAAATATATATAAAAAAAATAACCTAGAATATAAATATACCTATAATACCACAAATTATCATTCTAAAATTAAACTATCTAGATAAAATACCATTAAAGTAAATAAATCAATCTTTAATACTAAAAAATTTAAAGGAAATAAATGTATAAATAAAAGATAATATTCAATACAAAAACCACCTGAAGCACAATTAATACCACTATATAAAACCCCATGATTAACACTAGAATATAAATATATACTATATATGCAACCTATAAAAGAAGCAAACATTAAATATAATATTGATATATAACTAAAAGAAACAACACCATTAATCAACATAATTTCTCCTAAAAGATTAATCCTAGGAGGACTAGATATATTATTAACTATTAAAATAAATCAAAATAAACAAACATTAGGTATAATAGTCAATAAACCCTTATTCATAAATAATCTTCGAGACATTGTCCGCTCATAGGAAATATTAGCTAAACAAAATATACCAGAAGAACATAAACCGTGACCAATTATTATCAATAATGACCCAAGAATACCTATAATATTTATACTTATTAAACCACAAATTACTAAACCCATATGAGCCACAGAAGAATAAGCAATCAAAGACTTCATATCAACTTGAAATATACACAAAATACCAATAATAAAAATGCCAAACAAACATAAAGAAATAAAATAAATATTTAAACAATAATTTTCTATAAAAAAAAATACACGTATAATACCATAACCTCCTAATTTCAATAAAACACCAGCTAAAATCATAGAACCAGAAATTGGAGCCTCAACATGAGCCTTTGGTAATCAAAAATGAATAAATACCATTGGTATTTTAACCAAAAAAGCTATTAATAAAGAAATGTATAAATAAAAATTAAAATCAATCTTAATCAAAAAGTAAAATATACTAAAACAGAATGTTTTCAAATAAAAAATACCTAATAGTATAGGTAATGAAAAAAACAATGTATAAAATAATAAATAATAGCCAGCCATTAGACGTTCAGGCTGATAACCCCAACCAAAAATTAAAATTAAAGTAGGAATTAAACTACACTCAAAAAATAAATAATATATAAATAAATTATTAACCCTGAAAGTCAAAAATAAGAAAATAAGTATAAAAATAACCAAAAATATAAATTCATAAATATAATGACTATTTTTATATAAAAGAGAACTAGCCAAAATCATTAATAAAATAATCCACAGACTAAGTAATATTATAGAAATAGATAAAATATCACCCCCTCATATATAACTCACTATTCTATATCAAATATTTATATATATAAAATTATATATATACATAAATATAGATAAAAAAAAAATAATCAAAATATATCAATTAAAAAAATTAATAAAAAGAGCCAAAAAAGATAAACTTATAAACAATTTTATCATAATATAAAAAGAGAATTAATATGATCATTTCCATAACTACGAATAATAGAAACTAAAATAGATAAACCAAGTACACTTTCACATACAGAAAAAGTCAAAAAAATCAACAATATATATATATTACCAACAAAAATTACACAAAAAAATACTATTAATATATAAGTACATAAAACTAAATATTCCAATCTTAGCAAAGTCAAAAGTAAATGTTTACGTATAGAACAATATAATAATAAACCAGAAAAAAATATATAAAAAACAAAATAGTTAATAAAATAATATATAAAATATATAAAAATAAGTTTTAATAGTTTAAGGTAAAATAATGATCTTGTAAATCATAGATAGATTAGTCTTTAAAACTTCAATAGAAAGAAAAACTCTTGTCATTAATCTCCAAAATTAATATTTTATATTAAACTATCCATTGAAATCATAACAATTGCATTTATAATATTAACAATTAATATAATAATAATTTATATAAAACATCCATTAAGAATAGGTATAATGTTAATTATACAAACAATATTAATATCTATATTAACAGGTTTAATAAACTCATTCTGAATATCATATATTTTATTAATCAGAATATTAAGAGGAGCACTAGTATTATTCATTTATATATCAAGAGTAGCATCAAATGAAAAATTTATAAATAAAAAATGAATATGAATATTCACCATAACTATATTAATAATAAGATTATTATTTCTATTCTTAGAAAAAAAAATAATTATTAAAAATAATTATTTCAGAATAGAAATAATAAATAATGATATCTACCCATTAAATAAAATATTTAATATAGAAAATATAATTATAATTATATTCTTAATTATATATCTATTATTAACAATAATTGTGTCTACTTACATGGTAAATATCTCTGAAGGACCTATGCGCTTTAAAATATAATATGAATAAACCTATACGAAAAAAACACCCCTTAATTAAAATTATCAATAATTCATTAATTGATTTACCCAGACCAAGAAGGATTTCATTATGATGAAACTTTGGGTCACTTATTGGGTTATCATTAATAATCCAAATTATAACAGGACTATTCTTAGCCATACATTATACCCCCAATATTGAAATAGCATTCTCAAGAGTAATACATATTTGTCGAGACGTTAATAATGGATGATTACTACGAAATATACATGCAAACGGGGCTTCAATATTCTTTATTTGTTTATATTTACATATTGGACGAGGTATATATTATAGATCTTATAAATTAATCATAACATGAATAGTAGGTGTAATTTTACTATTGATAGTAATAGCAACAGCATTCTTAGGGTATGTTTTACCATGAGGACAAATATCACTATGAGGAGCAACTGTAATTACTAATTTACTATCAGCTATTCCATATTTAGGAAATGATATAGTAAAATGACTATGAGGAGGATTTTCAGTTGATAATGCTACACTTAACCGATTTTTCACTTTACACTTTCTATTACCATTTGTTATTTCTATATTAGTAATAATCCATTTATTATTTCTACACCAAACAGGATCAAATAACCCTTTAGGATTAAATAGAAATATAGACAAAATCCCATTCCACCCATATTTTAGAATCAAAGATTATATAGGTATAATAATCACATTATTCATATTTATTATATTAAATTTATTAAACCCCCAAATATTAGGAGATCCTGAAAACTTTATTCCCGCTAACCCATTAGTAACGCCTGTTCATATTCAACCAGAATGATATTTTCTATTTGCATACGCTATCCTCCGATCAATCCCCAATAAACTAGGGGGAGTTATTGCTATAATTATATCAATCATTATTGTTATAATTTTGCCATTCACTAATAAAAACAAATTCCAAAGCATAAGATTTTACCCACTAAACAAAATAATATTTTGATTAATATTTATTAATTTAATCCTATTAACTTGAATTGGAGCACGACCCGCAGAAGAACCTTACATTATCACAGGACAAATATTAACAACAACATATTTTATATATTTTATCATCAACCCTATTATATTAAAATACTGAGATAGAAATATTTAAAGTTAATAAGCTTATAAGCATATATTTTGAAAATATAAGATAAAGATTAAATTCTTTATTAACTTCACTTAATTAAATGAAATTAATCATATAGAAATATAAACCGAATATAAATAAAAAATAATTCAAAGATAAAGGCAAAAACATCTTTCAAGTCAAATACATCAATTTATCATAACGAAAACGAGGTAAAGTACCTCGTACTCAAATAAAAGAAAAAACAATAAAAACCCATTTTATAAAAAATAAAATTGAATAAACATCACAACCAATAAAAATAATACAAGACAATATACTTATAAAAATAATATTTATATATTCAGATAAAAAAATAAAAGCAAATCCCCCTCTCCTATATTCAACATTAAAACCAGAAACCAACTCAGATTCACCCTCTGCAAAATCAAAGGGTGAACGGTTTGTTTCAGCCAAACATGAACTAAATCAACAAAAAAATATAGGAATAGAAATAAATATAAACCAAACATTATATTGATAATACATAAAGTCAAAAATATTATATCTATAAATATATAATAGAAAACAAATAATAATAAGAGCTATTCTTACTTCATAAGAAATAGTCTGAGCAACAGAACGTAAACCCCCCAAAAGGGCATAATTAGAATTAGAAGATCAACCACACAATAAAACTCCATAAACTCCCATTCCAGTACAACATATAAAAAATAGTATACCATAATTAAAAGTATAAATATTTATAAAATAAGGAAATAAAACCCATAAAATAAAAGATAATATTAATATAAAAATAGGAACTATTATATAAATAATATAATTAGACATAAAAGGATAAGTCTGTTCTTTAAAAAATAACTTAATTCCATCAGAAAATGGCTGAAGTAAACCTATAAAACCCACCTTATTAGGACCTTTACGCAGCTGAATATATCTTAACACCTTACGCTCCAATAAAGTTACAAAAGCAACAGAGATCAAAATAAAAATTAACAAAATTAAAAAATTAATGACAAAAATTACTATTTGTAATATAAATTACATTAATAAATTCTAAATTTATTACATTTTTCTGCCAAAATAGTGAATTTTAAAAATAAACAATAAACAAAAATTATTCCTAAAATTTGGTCCTTTCGTACTAAAATTTTATATAAAATTAAGGATAGAAACCGACCTGGCTCACGCCGGTCTGAACTCAGATCATGTAAAAATTTAAAGGTCGAACAGACCTAGTGTACAATATTATACCCCTGTAACTTATTTTAATCCAACATCGAGGTCGCAAACTTCTTCATCAATATGAACTCTCCAAAAAAATAACGCTGTTATCCCTAAGGTAACTTAATCTTATTTTCCATAATAAAGGATCAAAAAAACATAAATTAATGATTTAATAAAAAAAAGTTATATAATTTTTTTTGTCACCCCAACAAAACTTTAATAAAAATATAAAATTTTAAAAATATATAAATAGTATATTTATATTAAAGTAAAGTTCTATAGGGTCTTCTCGTCCTATAAAAATATTTTAGCTTTTTAACTAAAAAATCAATTTTTTTATATAAAATAAAGAAAGTATATTTCTCATCCAACCATTCATACCAGTCTTCAATTAAAAGACAAATTATTATGCTACCTTTGTACAGTCAAAATACTGCAGCCATTTAATAATCATAGAGCAGGTTAAATCTTTTATTTAAAACAAAAGAACATGTTTTTGTTAAACAGGTGAAAACAATATTTGCCGAATTACTATATATTATATATATAAAATACTAATTTTATCATGATTAAAATAAGTTAATAATTAAATTATTCAATTTGATAAAAAACTAAATAAATATTAAATTAATAATATACAAAAATTAATTATAAAAAAATAAATGATGGATATTATTAATCCTACACAAAATTTTAAATAAAAATATTTTAGAAGTATTGACTAGATTATCCTAATCAATTTTTGATTAAAAAAATTAATAAAATTTAATCAAAAATTAATCATAAATTAAACTTAATTCTCAAACAACCAGATATTTTTAATTGAATAAAATATATTCACTACAACAAAATTACTAATAATATTATAACATAAACTATAATTATGTTGTATATCTTAAAATTTCGGGAAAAAAATATATATATTTTACAAATTAATAAACCCTGATACAAAAGGTACATTAAAAATAAATACTTCTAATTAATTTATATATATCCTTCACAGTACTTTTAACTATAAATAAAAAATTTATTTTATAAAAATTACTAAAAACAAAACTATTTTTTTTAAAAAGAACAATTAATATAATTTTCTCAAATTAGATTGAATTTCACAATCAAATTATTAATGTAAATAATAACTTCAATAAAGAATTAATTTGACATTCTAGATTCATTTTCCAATAAATCTACTTTGTTACGACTTATCCTAAATTAGGAGCGACGGGCGATATGTACATAATATAGAGCCAATATCAATTTTTTTTTCTAAAAAAATTTACTATCAAATCCAAAATCATATAAATTTCCATATTATAATCAATATTATATATAAATAATGTAACCCATTTCTACTTTTATATTACTAAACCTTGACCTAACATTTAGATTAAAAAACCACTCAGAAAATAATTTTTATAAAATATTCAATGATAGAGATATATAAGCAAAATAAAAGTAAAATTCATTGTGGTTTATCAATTAAAGAACAGGTTCCTCTGAAAAGCTAAATTACCGCCAAATCCTTTAAATTTAAAGATCTTATCTATTAATAATTAGGTTTTAAAATTTACAATTAAAATAATAGGGTATCTAATCCTAGTCTTAAAAATAACTTTCATATATAATAATCCAATTAATAAAATAAAATATTGATATTCCACCAAACAATAATAATTTTAAATTTAAAAAAGATATAAAATTTAATATAAACCAAAATAATTTAATATTTATGATTGTATAACCGCAACTGCTGGCACAATCTTTGTTATAAAATAATTATTATAAATGAATATTATATTAATAAATTAATCAAAACTATAAACTAAAAATAAAAATAATAAAATTATTTAAAAAAAACAATCCAGAAAAAACTTATATATATATTTTAATAAAATTAAATTCATTTACTTGAATAAAATATATAATTTTATGCAAAAAAATATTTGGAACAACTTAATATTAAGCTACCTTACCAATCAGGTAACTCCCCTCCGGTCCCCCCTCCGGGTATATAATATCACAATATTCTATTATCATATTACATATATTGTACTTTTATATTATGTAAACATTATATACATAAGCCAAATTAAATTAATAATACGAAATTGATTTTCACCAACAATTTCTTTTAGAATAAGAAATGTATGTCTTTATCTTAACTTCTTAAGTTATATCATTAATAATACTTTATTATTCTAATTATAGTATACCTCATAAATAATCACATATCTCTTTGTAAAACGTTACTCATAATTAATCATCATCTATTTATCTTTACTTACTGTATTTAACACATAAACACTATTTACTCTATTAACCTCTAAACACTTATCCTTACCCTTGGGGGTTAGGGGGTATAAAATACTTTCATTCCTTTGGATTAGACCACCTATACCTATATACCTATATACCTATACCTACACACGTATATCCATATCTATACACTAGCACATCATTAGATAATATAAAAATAAAACAATAATCCATAAATATAATTTTATATTATAAATTCATATATCTACCCCACTTAGATACACAATTAATATAAAATAATATATTTAGAAAATTAAATTTTAATAATATATAATTTTATGCAAACAAATATTTGGAACAACTTAATATTAAGTTACCTTACCAATCATTATAAATAAAAAATTAAAATAATGATCATATTGTTATGAGCGACCTATTCCAGAAAAATAAAAAATACAAATAAACAAATAAATATATTTATAGAATAAAGTATAATTCCCCACAATTATATATTTATTTTATAAATATATCAATCATTAGAAATAAAAATTATACTAATGATCATATTGCTATGGGCAGATAGCTGAACATGTTCCAGAAAAATAAAAAATACAAATAAACAAATAAATATATTTATAGAATAAAGTATAATTCCCCACAATTATATATTTATTTTATAAATATATCAATCATTAGAAATAAAAATTATACTAATGATCATATTGCTATGGGCAGATAGCTGAACTTGTTCCAGAAAAATACAAATAAACA